TACGAATTTGCCAATTATGAGTTGGGCGCTTTAACCATTCAGCCATGGATGCTTAAAAGGGATCATCGTACATCGTGAATAACCAAATTCCAATTGAAATGAAATCTTTAGGAGGAATCAATGAAAGGACATCAATTCAAATCCTGGATCTTCGAATTGAGAGAGATATTGAGAGAGATCAAGAATTCTCACTATTTCTTAGATTCATGGATCAAATTCGATTCAGTGGGATCTTTCACTCACATTTTTTTCCACCAAGAACGTTTTATGAAACTCTTTGACCCCCGAATTTGGAGTATCCTACTTTCACGTGATTCACGGGGTTCAACAAGCAATCGATATTTCACGATCAAAGGTGTAGTACTGCTTGTAGTAGCGGTCCTTATATCTCGTATTAACAATCGAAAGATGGTCGAAAGAAAAAATCTCTATTTGATGGGGCTTCTTCCTATACCTATTCTTCCTATACCTATGAATTCCATTGGACCCAGAAATGAGACATTGGAAGAATCTTTTTGGTCTTCCAATATCAATAGGTTGATTGTTTCGCTCCTGTATCTTCCAAAAGGGAAAAAGATTTCTGAGAGTTGTTTCATGGATCCGCAAGAGAGTACTTGGGTTCTCCCAATAAATAAAAAGTGTATCATGCCTGAATCTAACCGGAGTTCGCGGTGGTGGAGGAACCGGATCGGAAAAAAGAGGGATTCTAGTTGTAAGATATCTAATGAAACCGTAGCTGGAATTGAGATCTCATTCAAAGAGAAAGATAGTAAATATCTGGAGTTTCTTTTTTTATCCTATACGGATGATCCGATCCGCAAGGACCATGATTGGGAATTGTTTGATCGTCTTTCTCCGAGGAAGAAGCGAAACATAATCAACTTGAATTCGGGACAGCTATTCGAAATCTTAGGGAAAGACTTGATTTGTTATCTCATGTCTGCTTTTCGTGAAAAAAGACCAATTGAAGGGGAGGTTTTCTTCAAACAACAAGGAGCTGAGGCAACTATTCAATCAAATGATATTGAGCATGTTTCCCATCTCTTCTCGAGAAACAAGTGGGGTATTTCTTTGCAAAATTGTGCTCAATTTCATATGTGGCAATTCCGCCAAGATCTCTTCGTTAGTTGGGGGAAGAATCAGCACGAATCGGATTTTTTGAGGAACGTATCGAGAGAGAATTTGATTTGGTTAGACAATGTGTGGTTGGTAAACAAGGATCGGTTTTTTAGCAAGGTACGGAATGTATTGTCAAATATTCAATATGATTCCACAAGATCTATTTTCGTTCAAGTAAGGGATTCTAGCCAATTGAAAGGATCTTCTGATCAATCCATAGATCATTTCGATTCCATTAGAAATGAGGATTCGGAATATCACACATTGATCGATCAAACAGAGATTCAGCAACTAAAAGAAAGATCGATTCTTTTGGATCCTTCCTTTCTTCAAACGGAACGAACAGAGATAGAATCAGATCGATTCCCGAAATGCCTTTTTGGATCTTCCTCAATGTCCCGGCTATTCACGGAACGTGAGAAGCAGATGAATGATCATCTGCTTCCGGAAGAAATCGAAGAATTTCTTGGGAATCCTACAAGATCAATTCGTTCTTTTTTCTCTGACAGATGGTCAGAACTTCATCTGGGTTCGAATCCTACTGAGAGGTCCACTAGAGATCAGAAATTTTTGAAGAAAAAACAAGATGTTTCTTTTGTCCCTTCCAGGCGATCGGAAAATAAAGAAATGGTTGATATATTCAAGATAATTACGTATTTACAAAATACCGCCTCAATTCATCCTATTTCATCAGATCCGGGATGTGATATGGTTCCGAAGGATGAACCGGATATGGACAGTTCCAATAAGATTTCATTCTTGAAAAAAAATCCATTTTTTGATTTATTTCATCTATTCCATGACCGGAACAAAGGGGGATACACGTTACACCACGATTTTGAATCAGAAGAGAGATTTCAAGAAATGGCAGATCTATTCACTCTATCAATAACCGAGCCGGATCTGGTGTATCATAGGGGATTTGCCTTTTCTATTGATTCCTACGGGTTGGATCAAAAAAAATTCTTGAATGAGGTATTCAACTCCAGAGATGAATCGAAAAAGAAATCTTTATTGGTTCTACCTCCTCTTTTTTATGAAGAGAATGAATCTTTTTATCGAAGGATCAGAAAAAAATCGGTCCGGATCTACTGCGGGAATGATTTGGAAGATCCAAAACTAAAAACAGCGGTATTTGCTAGCAACAACATAATGGAGGCAGTCAATCAATATAGATTGATCCGAAATCTGATTCAAATCCAATATAGCACCTATGGGTACATAAGAAATGTATCGAATCGATTCTTTTTAATGAATAGATCCGATCGCAACTTCGAATATGGAATTCAAAGGGATCGAATAGGAAATGATACTCTGAATCATATAACTATAATGAAATATACGATCAACCAACATTTATCGAATTTGAAAAAGAGTCAGA